GAGTCGGTTTACTAATGGGATGTCCTATTGCATTACAAAATTTCATTTTTGACAACGATTCAACTAAAGGAAGAATTGGAACAATTGTATCAAGTTTATTTATGGTATTATCTATTATCAACGAATTTTCGAGCATTTGACTCCGTACCACTAAGGGGTTTAGACATACACTTGAAAGATAACCCAAAAGGGAGAGGGAATGCTTGGATAATGAATTTATATAGATCTTTTCCGGGTGAAACCCCACATCAAAATGACATTGACATACATTGACAAAATAATATTTCCACTTTTTCATCGGAAAAAGCCTATCTTTTGAAGCCAGAATAGATTTTCCTTCATATCGAAAATAATGTATGAAAGAATCCTTAACCAAGCATAGGGTTGCCCGAAAATCGTTAGTAAAGCTTTCAGCAAAATCTTCTATTTTTTCATAGAAATATATTCGTTCAAAAAGGACTCGAAAAAATGTTGATTGTAAATGAAAAGATTGGTTACGAAGAAAGAAGAGAATAGATTCGTATTCATATACATGAAAATTATATAAGAACAAGAATAATCTTGGATTGTCCTTTGCAAAAATGGAAATAGATTTCTTTGAAATAATAAAACTGTTCAAATTCCAATACTCATGAAGAAAGAGTCGTAATAAATGTAAAGAGGAGGGATCTCTCACCCAGTAACGAAGTGTTTGAACCAATTTTTCTAGATGGATAGGGTAAGGTATTAGTACATCTGACACATAATTTAAATGTGGAAACTTACTCTCTAAAAAAGGAAATATTGAATGAAGTGATTGTAAATTATGAGATTTTACTATTTCTGACCTTTCTAAAAGGGATACTAATCGTCGGGAAAATGGAATTTCTACAATGACTGCAATCCCCCCCGATAGCATTTGAGAATGCAAATCTTTGTTGTACCTAAAAAGTAGATTTTGGTTTGAATCATTAACAGAAAAAATCAAATGATTCTGTTTATATGTTCGAGTAATTAAATGTTTTACAACTAATAAACTTGATTTAGATTTAATGTCATAACCCCTATTTTCCAACAAACTAGATCTATTTAAACCACGATCACGAACAAATGTATAAATATACTCCCGAAAGATAAGTGGGTATAGGAAGTCATTTTTTCGAGACCGATCTAGTTCGAAATATCTTTTGTATTTCTCTATTTTCATTTGAAATTCAATTTAATTGAAGCAAAGATAGGAGATTTTGGGGGTTATTCAATAATACATAGTGCGATACAGTAAAAACAAAAAAGTATAATAAGAAAAGAATAGATACTTCAGAAATTGGCAAATTGATCAACGGATTCTCTATTTTCTCTTTGTTCCATCGAATCGATTTATGTTCATTATAGGATAAGAAGATGGTTAGAAATCCTTTATTTTTTCACGCCAATCGCTCTTTTGATTTTGGAAAAAAAGTTATTTATCAATATACTCTTTCTTCTACACATCTAATTCCCCTTACAGTGGAGAATGACAATATAGTTAGGATTTATTAAAAAAATGGAAAATCCATTCATGGAAAAGCCTTTCCGCGCGGGCACTAATTTCTTTTTAACATCCAATTAGATCGGAAAATCGTTCAAATTAAGAACGGGAGCTCGTTGCTTTTTTGTTTCCCGATAATTAGAGCCATATAACTCTATCCATTTATTAACTCAGACCCACTTTAATAATAGAAATATTATAATTTTTTTTTCGTTCTATATTCCGTACCAAGAATTCAAACAAGGTTTGGAACCGATCCAAAAAAATTTAGCAGAATTCTCCATTAATACGACATGCTATTTTTTCCATTCATTCCTTTCAGCAGGATCAGTCGTGGTCTTACAAACTATACCAAGGTATGGACGAATTTATTTCTTCATACAAATGCGTAAAAGACGTTAGCCGCACTTAAAAGCCGAGTACTCTACCATTGAGTTAGCAACCCCCCAAAAAATTACGTTATGTAGATATAATTATCATAAAAAAATAGAATCATCATTAAAAAATTTAATAACAAATTAAATAAAAAAAAGAAAGATAAAGTCAAATTTATATGATTTACAAATTTCTTATGGATGAAATATATATGTATATCATATTTCTTAATATACTATACTGGATTTGCTTTATTTTCTATATTTTATTTTATAAGTTATTTGCTTGCTTTTATTTTCTAAATTTTCTATTTTATTCTTTATTATTATAAACTTTATTATTATAAATTATATATATATATATATTATTTTATATATATATATATATATATATTTCAAAATTTTTATATTTTGTACAAAGATATAAAATATATATATAAAACTTAAAAAAACTGAAAGACTAAAATAAAGAGATAAATAGATCCGAAACTAAGATCTAATTGCCCAGATCGAATTATATTTATTTGATACACTGTTGTCAATATGAATGTAAATGTGTTGAGAAAAATATCTGCAATGAAGATTAGTTAAAATAAAAAACCAAAATTGCCTTTATTAT